AATGTCCGAAAGTTGGATAGGATGGCCTTTACGTAAGGATTATATTGCCCCAAATTTTTATGAAATACAAGATGCTCATTAAAGACATATATTCACGAAAGATTTATACCTACTCTTAGCTCAGAGAGTAAGAGATTAATTAGAGTCTCCTTCCTATTCTTCATATTACTTCTTTTTCATATTCTAAATGGATGACATTCCCTTTCCTTTCTTAATTTAATTGTCTTTTTCTTAGAAATGGACTAAGAAAAAGACAATTAAATTAAGAATTCCGTTGGGATGCTCCAATTTTGAAGATACTTAGTTCAAATGATTCGGGTGAATAGAATGAACAAAACAAAAAGAGTTACACATCATGAATTTTGTACCACAGATATGAATAAAGCATATACCTCCAGACATCTAGCTGAATAAGCGATCCATACTGGATAATGAATATCTGTATCAACCCATATTTTCAACCCGTAGAATAGATATTCACTATAAATTAATTATGTGCCAGGAACCAGATTTGAACTGGTGACACGAGGATTTTCAGTCCTCTGCTCTACCATCTGAGCTATCCCGACCCTTCTCACCGCATCATCCTTATTTTTACTCGAATACTTCGGTCTATGTTAATTAAAAAGACTAACAAAAAGATTACAAAGTTTTATTCCGGCTCTGCCTTTTTGTGTTTGTGAAGATTCACAACCAAGACTTTAGAAATAAGAGAAATAAGTTTCGATACGAGTAAATAGTATGGATTTTTAATGATTAACAATGATTAAAAGATTAAAAAAAGGTATTCTGTTCTCAAAGATGTTAATTTGTACGTGTATCATAAGATACTATATGTGATAAAAAAAGCATTTTGTTCAGATCCGTTTGTGAAAGAGTAGAAGGTATGAGAAAGAAAATAAAATTTTAAACGTTAACGAAAAGAGAGAATCGGAAGAATAATAATAAGGGAATCGGAGTAAAAGAGGCTTTTTTGGGGATAGAGGGACTTGAACCCTCACGATTTCTAAAGTCGACGGATTTTCCTCTTACTCTAAATTTCATTGTTGTCGATATTAACACGTAGAACGGGACTCTATCTTTATTCTCGTCCGATAGTTTCTTAAAAGAAAAGATGTATCGTACCTGGGGGTCAATAATTTGATCAACTAATCTAAATATTCGATTGGTTTTTTTTAACTTGGAATACATTAACAACAATTATCTTATTTGTTATAGAATTTTTTGTTAGTTGTTATTTAATATAACAAGAATCAAATATAACAAAATAAAAATACAGAATCAGGTCATCATTAATTATTTGAAATAGTATTTCAATCAATTTCAGCATATACACTATATATACGTATGTATATACCTTTTTATCCTATCGGGATTGGGAGTTGGGACGGAAGGATGCCTTTCCTAAGAAAGGCGGTCAACCGAACCCCATTTGTTAGATGTTAGAACATCTTCCATTGAGTCTCTGCACCTATCCCCTTATTTTAGTTTTATTCCCGGTTTCTGAACCTTTCTTTGTTTTTGGAAAATAGGATTTGGCTCAGGATTGCCCTTTTTTAATTCCAGGGTTTCTCTGAATTTGAAAGTTATTCACTTAGTAAGTTTCCATACCAAGGCTCAATCCAATTAAGTCCGTAGCGTCTACCAATTCCGCCATATCCCCTTTCTTTATATCTCATTATTGCAATTCTATTCTATTTTTTTTGTCTATCCTCTCCTCTTGAATATCTTTAAAGAGGGGCCCTATTTCCATTTTTTGTGCAATCAGAAATAATTCTATCATTTCGATATCCTCAATTCAATATGTATGTATATACACCACGTATTAGATATGCCCTTGCTTCCCTTTTTTCGGGGGAACTTTGAATACTCGAAGGATCGCTTCTTTACTTTACTTTGTTTTTTTTTAGAATCAAAAAGTTTTACAAATTCAAAGATAAAAAGATAAGTAGTATTCTATGTCAATTGAAATTAAATAAATTTAAACGAAAGTTCAATTGAAGTACCATTATACTATATAAGATAGATAAGAGATTACTATTAAAAGAGAAGGTAATATGATAAAAGTAATATGAAGTGAAGTATAACTGAAGTCGAGACTATCAATTTCTAGCATCAAGTTCTAGTATAAGAATAATAAATTGAAAATTGACAAAGAGCTATTGGAATATTTCTTTACAATTCTAGAAGCCTTTGTTTACTTGAGTTCCTATACATATAATAATTGTTCTTATTTTAGCCCGCTTAGCTCAGAGGTTAGAGCATCGCATTTGTAATGCGATGGTCATCGGTTCGATTCCGATAGCCGGCTTTTGTCAATTTGGTTGATTTTTTACAATGTCTTTTTGTTTTGAAAGGATTTTATTTGAAAGAAAAGAGATGAAAGAAAAGAGTATTGAAAAGGCCTCTCTTCCCTTTTTTAATTTTTCAAAGGGTCCCCGATCCAGTATAAATAGATATTATGTAGTTAGCAATTGCATTGCTAATAATTTTGCATTTT